TGAAACTTGACTTCTTAATTCTTGTCAATGATTAATGATTGAAGAAACAAAATGAAAAATGAAAAGGATTCCAATTTCGTGTCTTAAATGAAATGAGCGGACTAGAATCAACAGTATTCTATGAGATCCGATAGTATGAGTATGGTAGAAAGATTCCTATTTCTTTCTACCATACTCTCTATTATATTATTGTTATGCAGTGTCTTTGTACTGGATAACGATGTAGGCGGCTTAATATAGATCAATCTACAATCTAAATACGTACTTTCCTACATGTATATATGAATTATCGAGATGTATTCACTTAATTGAATATTTAATAACCGAACCGCTTTCTTTTCTCTTTAAACAAGGGGGAAACAGAACAAATAAAAAGGCAAATAGAAAGGTTAAAAAGGTTTACACTCTTCCGCATTGTCTAGATCTGTAACACAGTTAAGAGCGGGGTTTATCAAAATAGAAATTGATAGAAATTTTAGGAAGAATTTGGTTAGAAACGGATTTCCAATCATTTGTATTCATTCCTTATTTGTTTGATTGAAATGATATTATTCGTATTTTTTTGATTATTCATATATTATTCATATATAGAATAGAAGTCATATATATATATATGAATATATGAAATAATTATAGAAAGTTCTTATTCATATTTCATAATTTCATATATAGGATTATTGTTATTCAATATATATTTGATTATTCATAGACTACATTACTCTACTAGAATTCAATATAATATGGAAATGCAGATAATTTTATCTAAAATAAAATTAATTAAAATTAATAATTAATATAATTAATTATAATTAATTAATTAATAATTAATAAGAAGAGTGAAATCTTTGCCAAACAATTTATAAAACAATTGATGCAGTTTGATTCCTCAGTTCAATTCGTAGTACCTCGACTCTAGAGTCCACTTCTTCCCCATACTACGAGTGAAAGGGAAAATGTAAAGACTACCATTAAAGCAGCCCAAGCGAGACTTACTATATCCATGTTAATTCTATCCCCTATCTCTATGAATATGAAGGAATTATTCCATTATTATTCACTAATAATAGTCGAATTATTGGCACAGAGTCAAAAAAGGATTTTGCTACATACCATTGATGAAACGATCTAATAAATCCAATTCAATTCTAATAAGTTAGTATATGATTTGTAGTAGAATCGGTAAAGATTAAGTACAAGCAAAATAAGCAGCGACGCTTTTGGAAGTATCAAGAAAATTTTTCTAACATGTAGGAACAATAACATGTTTTGTTGTGCTTCATTAACTCAAACGTCTAAAAAAGATAGAATCAAGATGGATCGCTATTTATTACATACCCCTATTTTTTTCCATTTGATCGGATCTGTACCTTACCTTCTCTCCATTCTCTTACCTTCTCTCCATTCTCTATGTAAAACAATCGTAAGACAGTCTAGTCAAGAACGGAATAGGAATTCCCTAAAAGAACTTGGTTTTTTTTATTTTAGATAAAAAATATAAAAGTAAAAAAGGCCAATTAATCCATTCAATCAATCTAATTAGTATTGATTGATTGAATGCCCCAGTACTCAGAGATTTTTATGAGTCTGTAGACAAAGTACCTTACGTCGTTTCTGCAATTACTAATTAACTTCCTCTTGAGTATTCACTCTACTTTAAGATCCAATCAGTAGACATTACATTAGTAATGTAAGGGCTATCAGATTAAGGTTTATCAATTCCCCACTACTAGAAACTTGCAAACTTGCCTTGAATCCGAGACGAAAGGATTTACAGCACTTTAGAGGAAAGAACTTTCAGATGTTTAGAATCAAGCAAGTATCAAGAATCCTTTTCTTCCGTTAGGATTACGTTGAGGGCAAATTTGGCAAGTTAAATCAGCAAAACAATAGGGGTATTTCGAAGCTTTTGTTGATCAGGCGACACCCGGATTTGAACTGGGGAAAAAGGATTTGCAGTCCCCCGCCTTACCGCTCGGCCATGCCGCCAAGACGATACAAAATAGCTGAAAATATCCCCCCTTTTCTTTTTAGATTGAGTTGAGAAATAAAAAGTGGCTTTTCAGTCACAAAAGCAAAAATTCAGGACAAATCGGGACCATTAACTATGTGACTGTGAATTCATGAACGATTCTCGGATTTTAATCTACAATTTATAAAATTGTCTTTCCCTAATGATATAAGAAATCCAAATTAATACATAACTAATCAAGATTCAAAAAAAAAAAAGTCTTCTCGGTTTCGGTTATAGTTATATTAATATTAATTAATATTATAATAGCAATTATGCATATATGTAAACCCCAGAACCTAAATTGTTTTGCAGATATCTAATCAAATATCTTAACTGTTCTGTATATGATTTTTGTCTATAGAAAATAGTAACTTTCATAGAACACGACATAGGCTGTCCCGAATAGAAATTCAATAATTCAATAAAGGAGGAGATATGTATAGATAGCTAGAGTCATATCTGAACATGTTTAATAAATACAAGTCTTCT